CTCTTCCCTATTTTTTTATTTGTTATTTGATTTGTTGTTTTTTTGTGCGTAATGCAGATTAACAATAGTTTTGCTATTGATAGGAATTCCCTTGTTGAGAACCTATGAATCAATTGAAACCTCAGATTCATACTAGAACCACGATGATTTAATCAAGCAAAGCCTCAAGCTAAACTCAAAGGTTCTCTGAGTAAGAACCGTTTGATGATCACTTATTCAATGAATGGATGTAATGACTCAACAAAATCTAGAGAAAATTTGTCCTTTGTTCAAACTGAAAGAAGAAAAATCGTTTGATTTAGGAAATACCCATTTGAATTTTTTTTTTGAGTCCGGTTGCGAAGTCTGAATAGTAAATAGTAGGTATGAATCATAGTTCAAATATTTCTTTTCTTGATCTATTCTATATATTCCGTGCTCCAGATACTAGAATAAATATCCGACGAGGTAGAATCATCTTGATAGAGATGACAGGCCCATTTTCTGTATTATCAATAGGATCAATTATAACAAGTCACACACTCATATTCCGGAAATACCGAAACAAATAAATCTCACGGTCGAACTACCAGAATGGTCTAGAAATCCGAGTCTTTCTTAAGTAAAGTTATTTTTTTGATTGAAAAACTAGGACTTTATAGTTCTTATGAACCTAACTCATTGAAATTCCATCCAGTAAAACGGAAGAATTATAAATTTCCAAAATAATAGATAGGAATATCGCAAATAAAGCCATTGCGACCCCCATAAGTGGTGTAGTCCCCCAGCCCGGTGCTACTTTACCATATTCCGAATTCAATGGTTTCAATAAATTCCCTACAGTAGTTCGTCTTGGCCCAGATCTAGAACTACCCTCAACGGTTTGTGTAGCCATAAAATACTATTCCTTGGTTGAGATCTGTTGACTTTGTATACCATTCCGTTGTAGTTGTAAATAAACGATCTTATCGTAGATCCATTGTGATCTTGAAATTATCTAAAAATGGAAACAGCAACCCTAGTCGCCATCTCCATATCTGGTTTACTTGTAAGCTTTACTGGGTACGCCTTATATACCGCTTTTGGGCAACCCTCTCAACAACTAAGAGATCCATTCGAAGAACACGGGGACTAGTTGAAGTAATGAGTCTCCCATATTGGGAGGCTCATTACTTCAATTGAGATAATGAAAAATTATTTCATTTTTTTAGTTTTAGTCGGAACCTTAGGCGGTTCTCGAAAAAAGATAGCGAAAAAAATTATCCCTAAAGTCGAGACTAAAAGGAATGTATAAACCAATGCTTCCATAGATTCGATCGTGGTTTACAATTATAGCTTCCACACCTATTCATTTGGGATCATTTACCATATAAAGAAAAGTAAAGAGTCAAAGAATAAATGGTGATTCAAATCAAGATTTCTCCGGTACCTTATGTCAAATCAAAAAAAATAGAGGCGAAAGATACCAGAGCAATGTTGTATCAGACAACTTGTCTCCTTGTAGTTGGATCCCCAATTTTTTGAAATGTTCCAAATTCCACTTGAGCATCCAAATCTGGATCAATACCAGCAAAAACATCTCTGAACAAGGTTCTAGCACCATGCCAAATGTGTCCAAAAAAGAAGAGCAAAGCAAACGTAGCATGCCCAAAAGTGAACCAACCCCTTGGACTGCTACGAAAAACACCATCGGATTTCAAAGTAGCCCGATCTAATTCAAAAATTTCACCTAATTGGGCACGTCTGGCGTATTTTTTTACAGTAGCAGGATCACTATAACTAACTCCATTGAGTTCGCCACCATAGAACTCGACAGTTACACCTACTTGTTCAACACTATACTTTGATTCTGCCCTTCTAAAAGGAACATCGGCTCTCACAATTCCGTCTCCATCTACTAAAACTACCGGAAATGTTTCAAAAAAAGTAGGCATACGACGTACAAAAAGCTCGCGCCCTTCTTTATCTCTAAAGACGGGGTGTCCTAACCATCCAACAGCTATTCCATCCCCGTTGTCCATTGAGCCTGCTCTGAATAATCCCCCTTTTGCCGGATTATTACCAATGTAATCATAAAAAGCTAATTTTTCGGGAATTTTAGACCAAGCTTCCGATAAACTCAGATTTTCGGCTAGTCCGGCGCTAACTCTTCGATATATTTCTTGCTGAAAGTATCCCTGATCCCACTGATAACGAGTGGGACCAAATAATTCGATTGGGGTAGTTGCTGAACCATACCACATAGTTCCAGCAACAACGAAAGCTGCAAAAAAAACAGCAGCGATACTACTAGAAAGTACAGTTTCAATATTTCCCATACGTAATCCTTTGTATAGACGTTGAGGCGGACGGACACTAAGATGGAATAGACCTGCTAATATGCCCAATGTACCCGCTGCAATATGATGAGAGGCTATTCCTCCCGGAACAAAAGGATCAAAACCTTCCGCGCCCCACGCTGGATTTACAGATTGTACTTTTCCAGTTAGTCCATAAGGATCGGACACCCATATTCCAGGACCATACAAACCTGTTACATGAAATGCGCCAAAGCCAAAGCAAGCCACCCCTGAGAGAAATAAATGAATTCCAAAGATCTTGGGCAAATCCAAAGAAGGTTTTCCCGTACGCTCATCACAGAATATTTCTAGATCCCAATACACCCAATGCCAGATAGCTGCCAAGAAGCACAAGCCAGAAAACACAATATGTGCCCCTGCGACACCTTCATAACTCCAAATACCCGGATTCGTTATAGTTCCTCCTGAAATACTCCAACCACCCCACGAATTGGTTATTCCTAAACGAGTCATGAAGGGTATAACGAACATACCTTGTCTCCACATTGGATCAAGAACAGGGTCAGAGGGATCAAAAACCGCTAATTCGTATAGAGCCATCGAACCGGCCCAACCAGAAACTAGAGCTGTATGCATTATATGGACAGAAAGCAATCGACCGGGATCATTCAATACGACAGTATGAACACGATACCAAGGCAAACCCATGGAAATACCCCTTTATCAAAGATAAATAGACACTATGTCACCTTATTTTATCGCATTGGAAAGGACTATACTATGTACCTAAGTACCTAACCTTTTCAGCGGATTCTGTATGAGAAAGAGTTAATATTTATTCCGTTCCATTGAAAATAACGGAACAATTCTGTTCATAAGAACAAAGAGAAGCAGATCTATTCTATACCCGATAAGTACCAATACGCAATGGGAGAATTGGTCCCATTTTGTGGGAACGAATGCATAGATACTTGTTTATCATTCGAACGATCGATTGCTCCGTTCGTTAAAATTTTTCTTTATTCATTCTATCTTACTCTATAAACCTTCCAATCAATCTATCTAGAAAATAGAATAAACAGAAAAAAGGATGAAGACAATAAACCCATTGTTACGTTTCCATATTAAAGTGAAGTATAGTACTTAATTTTTTTTTCTTTAATTTAATGCCCATTGGTGTTCCAAAAGTACCTTTTCGGAGTCCTGGAGAGGAAGATGCAGTTTGGGTTGACGTATAGTGCGACTTGTCAGACATATTGGGTCATATGGGATTTACCCGTTCTCTCCCCGGATTGAGATATCCTCTGTTTCGCCCAAGAAATATTGTATTGAGATTGAGTGAACCATCAATCATTTGGAGCGTGAAGTACAATTAGATCAATTTATATTGGGGATTAATATTATCAATTAGAAGAATTTATGGTTGACTTGGACTGATAAAATAAAGTCTCCAGGCTCCGCTCAGAAAATACCAAATTGGTAACAAATTGATAATATATGTACGATTACCACTTATATCATAAACGATTCTTATACTTACTATAGGAGCGATCTCAAACTGCCAACCAATGGAGTAGTATGATGAATACATCGAATAGTTTGGAGAAGACATGAAACAAATTGAAAAAGAAGTCGTAACAAAAAAAAGTGGTACTGAGATCATTTGCCCTATATGTACAAATAGAATTCGGGCAGATCTTTTCCCGGAGTAGAACAAACATGAACCTAAAAAAATTGAAAGGGCCCATTCAGTAACAATAAAATGACATCGTGATTTGAATCTCGATGAAACAATACATCAATGAGAGGTTAGTTCAATAAGTTCAGTAAATTCTTTTTTTTTTATAGGTAAGGGAACAAAAACTCATCTTATGTTTTTTGAAAAATAGAAGAAGAAAACCCCCTTCATTAGAAAAACAAAAACCTGTTACAGAAAAAAAAAAAAAAGAAATAGAACTGGAATCGACACATTGATTCTTTTTTTTTCGCAATTTTTTTTTGAACCGTATGCATCCAAAGGTGCACGTACGGTTCCTAAGGGAACCAATTTTGTCCTAATCAACCGACTTTATCGAGAAAGATTACTTTTTTTAGGACAAGAAGTTGATAGCGAGATCTCGAATCAACTTGTTGGTCTCATGGTATATCTCAGTATAGAAGATGATACTAGGGATCTTTATTTATTTATAAACTCTCCCGGCGGATGGGTAATACCAGGAATAGCCATTTATGATACTATGCAATTTGTGCCACCCGATGTGCATACAATATGCATGGGATTAGCCGCTTCAATGGGATCTTTCATTCTAGTCGGAGGAGAAATTACCAAACGTCTAGCATTCCCTCACGCTTGGCGCCAATGAGTTTTTTTATTTGAAAAAAAAAAAAAGAAGACTATGCCTTCCCATATTGAATATGAATAATAAGTAATAATAGCATGGCACTTCGAGTTCGATATGAGCAAACCATTATTGTTTTTTTCATAACATGAGATTTTATGTCGAGATAGTAGTATGAAACAGAGGTCATTTCGGATTTGATCTTATGTGTCGGGGGTACATTTCAGCGTCACAAACCATTCTTTTCCACACCAGAATTTTCTTTCTGATATTTATGTTATGAAAGAAAAAGTACAAAAATGAAAAAAAAAAGATCATTTTTTTTCCTTATTTGATCGTATCAGAAAAGGACTTTGGGATTGCTAAATCACAGACAAAATAAATATATAAAGCAACAGAACCATCATAGTATTTTTTTTACTCCTACGAAAGGAAGGGTGGTAAATGGATCATTCAACGATCTGGATCGGATGGATTCTATTTCTTTCGTCAATAGAATAGAAGAGAAGAAAAAGAAAAAGTAAATTCCATTGTAGAGCCGTATGCACAAAAGATGCCTGTACGGTTGTACAATTCTATTTTTTTTTTTCTTATATTTTTTTTTATCCCTTACTTTAGCCCAATCATGCAAGATAGAAGAATCGTTCATGATGTTATATCAATATCATCAGGGTTATGATTCACCAACCTGCTAGTTCTTTTTATGAAGCACAAGCGGGCGAATTTATCCTGGAAGCGGAAGAACTACTGAAACTTCGCGAAACCCTCACAAAGGTTTATGTACAAAGAACGGGTAATCCTTTATGGGTTGTATCCGAAGACATGGAAAGAGATGTTTTTATGTCAGCAACAGAAGCCCAAGTTCATGGCATTGTTGATCTTGTAGCGGTCGAAAATGAAAATACTAGGGATTTCATGTAAATCCATTTCAAACCATAATTCGAATTTTCTGCGATTTGATATTGAATAGAAAAAAAAAATTCATGATCATCAATCATCAGGTTAAGATCGATCTAAACCAACCCATTCCATTCTAGAATTCTACCATTCTAGAATTCTATATATACATACGACATGCCAACTATTAAACAACTTATTAGAAACACAAGACAGCCAATAAGAAATGTCACGAAATCCCCCGCTCTTAGAGGATGTCCTCAGCGTCGAGGAACATGCACTAGGGTGTATGTGCGACTCGTTCAGATCATGAGTTCGAACAAATGAGACAATTTTCCAGTATCAATGACCAGTACCAATGAATAGGATAGATAGAGAAGATCTATCATATACCTATATTGTATTTGGAATTTATGGTTTACATTGGTGCAAATCCAATCACCTAGATTTGAGATGAAAAGCAATTCCCCATTGGGGGCAAATGGTTATCCATTAAGCGGAGGAAATGGTATTATAAGAAGCAAAAAGGTTATACTCCTATTCTTGAAAGAACGGACTAACAGGGTCAGCTACCTAACCAACTTTCATAATTAAATGCCGTCACTGTATGGATAACTCTTATTGTGAAAAGAACTATTACTGTATAATTGATGGGTAGAGCCAAAGAGTGTGAACTATACAAGTTAACAATAACATTTGATAAAATGAAAGAAGAGGCTCCGGTGTATAGAGAGGACCTCACCGTTTAAAAAAAAAAAAGTAACCATAGAAACGATGGAACCCACTATTTTTTTTATTTGGTATCGTTAGAATTTCTTATTTCCAGGTGAAATGCCTGGAAGGAATAAAAAATCGTGGTTGGGGAAAGTCATAGTAGCAAAAGCCATTGGAATTTATATTTTATATATCGGAATAATCCGTTTTGTTATTAATTGACGGGGGGTAAAGGATGACTGAAAGAAGAGAAATCAATTAGTTATTCATTAAGGTTTAATTTGATTCAATGACCAGAGTTAGACGAGGATATACAGCTCGGAAACGTCGAACAAAAATTCGTTTATTTGCATCAACCTTTATTGGGGCTCATTCAAGACTTACTCGAACGACTACTCAACAGAAAATGAGAGCTTTGGTTTCCTCTCATCGAGATAAAGGCAGGCAAAAGAGGGATTTTCGTAGTTTGTGGATCACTCGAATAAATGCAGTAATTCGTGAGAATAAGGTATTCCATAATTATAGTAGATTAATACCAAATCTGTACAAGAAGCAATTGCTTCTTAATCGTAAAATACTTGCGCAAATATCTATATCAAATAAGAATTGTCTTTACATGATTTCCAATAAGATTATCAAATAAAGGATATGATATTATAAAATATAATACAGAAATGATTGAAATTGAAACAGAATTCCCCGGAGAATGAACTCCGGGAAGATAGAATAAAAAAAATGAAGTAAGATAAGTATAAGTAGTAGGAATGAACGAACATGTTTCAATAAAAAAAAAAAGATTTCTTCTTCCCCCATTTGTTATTTCTTATAACACAAGAAAAAAATCGGGATTCTAGGCCTTTTGAACAAAACATCAATCTGAGCTTGAGTTCCGATTGGAGTTTTGAGTCAATTGAGGAGTATGTTTATTTATTTCTGGTTCTAGGACCAGTAGTTCTGGGGATCGACTCGGCTCTCTCAAATTTTTTCTCATTATTAAGAAAAGGTAACAAAGATAAAATACGAGCTTGTTTTATAGCAATAGTAATTAATCGTTGTTGTTTCAAGGTCAATTTATTCACCCGTCTAGATAATATTTTTCCTTGTTCACTAATAAATCGACTAATTAAACTCATGTTTCTATAATCGATTCGATCCCCCGATCCAATTGGGGACAAACGCCTACGAAAGGATCGCTTGTATTTACGAAAAGGTTGCTTGGATTTATCCATGGTTTTTTCTTTATCTCTAAAATTCTATTTATTTATTCATTTCAGATCTGACCGAAATAGGCTTTGATTCGCATCGTTTATATTATACATATCATATATAATACACATCATATGTATAGTATATATATATATATATGTATATGAAAATGAAATCGGGTTTGATTTCTATTGTATATATTATGTATATTATATATGTTATATAATATATGTTAAGTTAAATATTATGTTAAGTTAAATATGTTTATGTTAAGTGTTAAGTTAAATATGTTAACTTAAATATGTTAAGTTCTTCCTCTTCCTGTTCCTTGGAAAGATCGCGCACACGTTCCGTTCCATCTATTTCTTTATTTCCCCATGAATCGTATGCTTGTGACAATAGTGACAAAATTTTCTCAATTCTAATCGACTGGATGTATTGTGTCGATTCTTTTGAGTAATATATCTAGAAATACCCGGCTTTTCTTTACCATTTCGGGCACAACTGGTACATTCCAAAATAACTCTGACTCTGACATCTTTACCCTTGGCCATGAACCCCCTTTTGATTTGGATCGACTTAACTTCTTCTATTTTCGACCCGAACTGAAGAAGAATAAAAGAACAAAAAAATCAATAAGAAAATCAGTAGAAGTTACTAACTTGAAATTCAATTTTCATTTCTAAAGCTAAAGATTTCGTTGTGTTGTATGTGTTGTAATTATATAATTACAATTAATATTAATAGAGTACAATTAATATTAATAGAGTAATAGTAATAATTAATAATAAAGTAATAATTAAGTAATACAATTTCTTTCTAACTATCAATTATTCCTATCTTAAATCCCAATATTTCATTTAAGTATCTTCTTTCTATGCTATGATTTCGTGGATCCTGCCCTAGATCTGGATACACATTTCCGTTTCTGTTCCCCAAAATTCGATCTTAGATTCACCAGATTTTTGTCGAGGTTCAATACAATACACTTTTTCTTTTTCTTTCCTTCCTATCCTCCTATCCTAAAGAACTGAAAAAAAAAGGAAGGGGCGAAATTTTAGTCACGTCACGTAGAATTGTATCCCTAATTTTCTTCATTTCTTCGCATATTAATAACTAGAATGAAAAAAAAGGGAATGACAAGGCATCTGGGAATAAACGATTAATTTCTATCAATAGACCCGCTAAAGACCCAAACCATAGAGTAGTTAGCACAGGTGCCACGGAAAGATATGTTTTTATATCTCGCATTGAAAATCCTCCTTCTTTATTGTAATACATATATGTATGGTCAGATGTTGTAGTTCAAGATCATTTGTATTTTTTTACTTTATTTTTACTTTACGCGGAATTCCTAACTAAAATAGACTAAAATAGATATGTACAATGAACCAATAGATGAGATTTTCCTGTCCCTAAAAAAGAAAAAAATGACCCCTTCTTCCTGAGCATTTCCGATAAATTTTTATTATTTTTTTTTTATACGATACAACGATAAGATAAATTTTCATTTTATTTATACGTTAGGTTTCAGATGTATAAAATTCTTTTATTATATGAAACCAAAGAAATCACAAGAAAATTCTATATAGATAGAGGGGAAAATAACAATGTGGAAAACAAGACAGGGATTTTGTACAATGACACTATACAAGAACTTTAAAAAGGGATGTAGCGCAGCTTGGTAGCGCGTTTGTTTTGGGTACAAAATGTCACGGGTTCAAATCCTGTCATCCCTACCTATTACTTCTCTTATGGGCAGTAACGAGGGATTAATTAAGATCGATTGAAATTGGACATAATCTTTCATTTTTGCATGCTATACGTATGCAAGATATGTTTGGGGGTAAAAAACCTTTTCTTTACACTACAGTCGTATCCCCTGTAATAAGAAAGCGCTCTTAGTTCAGTTCGGTAGAACGCGGGTCTCCAAAACCCGATGTCGTAGGTTCAAATCCTGCAGAGCGTGATTCCGTTTATGTTATGTCAAATCACAATAAAAAAACTTAACAAAAAAAAATTTAATTGAAACTTGAATTTGACCTCCCGCAGGGAGGAGGTCAATCAAAAAAAAATAAATGTTACTTAATCAAAGGTCCAACTGATCACCACGTCTGTATTGTAAATATGCAGTTACGAATAATCCCGCCAAAGTAATAGGAATTAGACCTAAGACGATTCCAAATAGAAAAACTTCAATCATTTTCGGTTTTTTGAGGGGATAAAAAGATGGGTAAGATCTATCCCTAAATATTAATCTGAATTATCCGTGAATCTCAATAACCAAGAATTGGCAATTGATGTGGAAAGGAACCATGGAACACCTGGAATCTCAGAGAAATATTCATTTTTATGAATTGTTCATTCAATTCATTTCAAATAAGTCGTATCTTATTCAAACCAATCAATAGAGCTGGGGTTATAGTTAAAGCAGCCAGTAGAAAACCGAAATAACTAGTTATAGTAGGCATGAAAGAGCTAAATTAGATATGTTCTTTTGTTACATATGTTGATAAAACACTTACCTAAGTTTCAATTTTCCCAGATACAACAGTAACGGTAAGA